ACTTAATCTTTTTCTATCTATTTTATATATATCAATAAAATTTATATCAATAAAATATAAATCGATTTTTGTCGTTATAAAAGACACTCTTTTATAGTAACAATAATAAATTGAGTATGATATAATTAGTATGATATAAATAGAACAAAAGAGGAAATAGCAAAGAAACAAAAAGGTTATACAAGGCTATATACAAATCATCCACATTTTTTTATTTTCATTAATTGAATTTTATTTGTTGATTAGGGCGAAGTTCCGTAAAAACCCCCGCCCTTTTTGAAATATCATGAACAGTTCCTGTAGGTTGAGCACCTTTTTCAAGGAAATATAGAATAGCAGGAACATTTAAATAGATTTGATTCTTTATCGGGTCATAAAAACCCACTTTACGAAGATCTCTTCCCTCTCGTCGGGATCGAACATCAATTGCAACGATTCGATAAATGGCTCATTGGGATAGATGAACAATACTCCCCCCCCCCCTAGAAACGTATAAGAAGTTTTATCCTCGTACGGCTCGAGAAAATTCTAAATTATGTCTATGTATAGAATCATAATATCAAATAGATCCATAAAATCATCAAATTCATTATATTATTGATTTTAGTTTAAATACTTTTTCTTAGTCTTCCCCCCCCCCCAAAAAAAAAAAAATTATTTGTATCCTCATAACTCAAGTTGAATAACTCTCAAATAACTCAAAAGAAACCTTTTAGGTATTAAATTTATTGAGTGGTCTCTAACCCTTTTTGTCTGTCTCCTTTAGAATCTATTTTGATTCTTAAATATGATCTGGTTGTTGAGACAATTGAAAACGGTATTTCCTTGTTCCAGGATCTTTATCTTTGCCTTGAATCATTGGGTTTAGACATTACTTCGGTGATCTTTAAATCGTTTCAAAACGGCAGCAACATACCATTTTTTGTGATTTCTTTCTATCAAAGAATCGTATGAATGGTTGATTCCTACGTAATACACTTTACTTTTGATTTGATCAAAAGAGTTTTACCAATTCCAACAAAATTAACTTTTAAATTTTATCGAATTGGATCCTTTAGATTTATATATCTAAAATATACTTACGAAGTTGTTCCAATTTATTGATCGATACTAACCTTAGATTCTTGCCCTTGAGAAATTAATCAATACGTTCTACTCGAGCTCCATCGTGTACTATTTACATGGCAACACTCTCAAAAATGAGGGTTCCAGTGGAACAGAACAAATGATGTCGAGCCAAGAGCACTTTCGTTCCTATATAATATAAAAAAGTGGTGGATGTAAGAATCCACAGCTGATCATGTCCTTCAAGTCGCACGTTGCTTTCTGCCACATCGTTTTAAACGAAGTTTTACCATAACATTCCTTCAGTTTGGAACCAGTATGTAATTGATTCAATTATGGAATCGTGAATAATCATCGGTTCGGTCGGTACATAATAATCTATACTTTTTTCTTCTAAATAATCTATACTTTTTTCTTCTAAATAATCTATACTTTTTTCTTCTATATGAAGAATGGATAATGTATGACGAAGTCTCAACAAGAATTCAATCAATTTAACCCCATTGTTTATAATTTTTTTTTAATTATAACTAACATAACATGAATAAATAAACACGAATAAACAAGTTATTTTGAATATCTATCTTCAAGTAACGTGATAGGATAAATTCAACAATTTCACACTTCTTAGAGTACCAAGAACTCATAAGAAATCATTAAAAAGATTTAATTGATTGAATAGTTTCCTACCCTATATCATTATTTGCATAAGGTTTTACAGTAAGTACCATTCGCTTTTTATCATCATTAAGAGAAAGATAAATCCATATTGGATTAAACCATCAATGATTAATAAAAAAAAAAGACTGATGTAAGGAAAGATTGAAGATTTAGGTTGTTATTTTTTCATATTTCATATTGTAAAATCAGTAATATTTAACAAATCAAAATTTTGTTTCATATGCGTGTTATTTGAACTCGATTAAATTTGTGAAAAAGATATGATTAATAAAAAAAAAAAAAAGAAATAAGAATCACATTCTATAACAATATTATACTCTTAAACGGAAGACTGGTCGAAAAGACAATCTTTATTTTGATATATTTTATTATGATATAGATTATGATATAGATATATATTTTCTTTTTTATTATAGATTAATAAAATTATAGATTAATAAAATGATCGTGGGTCAGGTATGTTCTGGGACGGAAGGATTCGAACCTCCGAATAGCGGGACCAAAACCCGTTGCCTTACCACTTGGCCACGCCCCATTTCTAGTCGACACTAATAAACACTAATATTGGTACTGGTTGTTCGTCAACTCAAGTCTAAATATCTATTATCTATAAAATAGATTACTAGAATTTTTATACATGTAGACGTAGAATTAAACGGAATTTATTGATCATTACATATAATTCAATTAAGATATTGTATGAAAGTATGGTTTATTCTATTCTCTTTTGATTTGAGAATTGAAGGATTTTTGA